AAAGGTAACTAACTAGTGTAGTTCCCTATCCACGAGTCTGCCATTGTACTGGAATAATTGTACTAGAATATGGGACGAATACCTTGAACAGGTATAAGTATAAATAAAGAATTAAGTAAGATTGAAAATACTTTCTTTATTCTTTAAACACGAAGAAACATTCTTATTTGATTGATATCAAGAGATCAAATGAGTTCTTTATTCGTTGATTGAATGATAAATGACTACAAGCGAAGGAGATACACGATTTAAATAATAAAAGATCCAATATTTCACAATTGTATCTAGAATAACTGGAAAAGTGGAAACAAGACCGGATATAATTTTATCGTTATGAGCCAATCCAAAATCGTTGTAGACCGAACCAATCATAAGTTCCCAACCATGGGTTGAATGAAATCCGATCCATAAATCAGTAACTAAAAGAATTGAAAAAGCTTTTATTGTGTCACTCAAGTTATACAGGAATTCCTGAACCCAAGAATTAAGAATAACAAGTTCTTCATTACCCAGAATACAATAACCACTTAGAATAGCGAAACAGATTATATTTGTCGATAAATTAAAAATGATATGGAGATTATACTCATCGTGTGTTTTGACTAATTGTACCGTTTCCTTGTGTATTCCTATACGAAGCTTTTGTATCTGTGTTTCAGGGTATTCCTTTATCATTTCGTCCAAGAGGAATAGTTCTTCTAATTCTATAAATTTTTCTAGAATCCTTTTCTCTTGAATATCATTCAAGAAAGTTTCAGATTGCCGGGTATTCCACCAATTAATAACCCAAGGTTCCAGACTTTTATTAAATGAAAGAGAGACCCACCAGGGCAAAAATACTATGGATACAAGATATGGGAGGGAAGTCAATGATTTTTTTTTTTTTTTTTTTCATTTTTTATCTGTAAATTGTTAATGAATCTGCTGCATTCGTGGATTTTATCAGATATTTATCTGAACACAAATTCTATAACTAAGGTATCGTATCGAACCAATGAATCTATGTCCCATTTTTGTGTAAAAATTTAGTCCTTGTATTTAGAAAAATTGAGATATCTCTATTGGGTAAATTCCAACTAATTTCATCTCCATTTGTTATTTGGTCCTGTCGATGAATACTCGAAAATCCACTAGAAGTAACGAATATTATTTGGATTTCGAAACAAAAAAATGCCTTCTCGGATCAATTAATTATTTCGAAATGTTTCACCGCCTAACCACAGTCCAGGAATAATGTAACCTATAAATTCGAAATATTGGGTCTAAAAAGATGAATTCTGTATTACGAAATAAATGTTCGAATATGTTTGATGAATGCATACTTAATTAGACTTTTTATTTTTATTAGTATAAATTATATAAAATTTTATTTAGTATAAATTATAAATTGGGGGCTCCCTGCGCATAAAAAAAAGGGTTTTGGTATAGAAAAAATGGATTTTTATTAGAGTTTAGTTGTTCCATATAAAATCTCTCACTTTTGTTTTATTCCATGTGGGTTTACCCGCTAACAGAAGGGAGAAATAAAATCTAATATGTTTTGATCAAATAAGTCTTTTGAAGAAACTTCAATTGTATTAAAAAGGGAATTAGCAAGTTCCCTACCTCATACTGAGAAAACATTAATTCTTCATTTCAAAATACTTCGATTGGTACACGCAAGAAATATGCTAATTCGGCAGCTTTTTGTTCAATTTCTCGTGGAGTAAGATTCTCATCAGTGCCAGTCAAGGGAACCGCCCCTTGGCCTCTTATTTCCATATAAAGGACACGACGAGGATAAAGACCCTCTTTAACCTCCATTCTGATGGATTGTATATCTCTCATAAGGAAACGAAGGAAAATGCGACGATTTATTCCAGGAAATCCCCAACGAAAAATACAAACAATTCCTTCTTTTCTATCAAATCGGTCATAACCACTACCTACATTCCACGCAATTGTACACCACAAATAGGAGCTAATAAATAGACCCGCGATCCCATAAAAAGACATTATGATCCCTTGCGGAAAAAAAAATATTTGCTGAGATGGAAATATGGATATAAGATTTCTACCGAGATAACTGGAAGTTCCAACCACTAAGAACCCTAATGAACCTAAAAAAAGGCTACAGGCCAAAAAAAAATTACTTGTTTTTCGAGACCCCGTTATAAGTTCTATCCAGATATGCTCTGATCGCCAGTTCATACTATACTTACTATACTAAGGTTGTATTCGATTGGAATTGAGAGAATAACCCAAATGAATTTGACTTTACTTTTCTTGACCCCCAAGTAACTCTCATCAACTAGCACTATTTTGACGGGAACTATTAGGAATAATTAGTTAGATAAATTGACTTTATATTTAAAACTATTCGCCGATCCATTTTTAACCAGCTATACCCATATAGAATCTGCATTTATGTAGATATCGTGTATCCGTATGCATATGAGTCTCTCATTTGTGTTCGGAAAGAGCCACATATCGTACCATATTAGACTAAATAAATATTTGTATTATGATCCAGTGTTGAAATAAATGGATGAGATTTGCTCTCATCGAATCTAGACAATCTTATTTTCTTGGACATGAAGAGATAAAGAAGCCATTGCAATTGCCGGAAATACTAGGCCCACTAAAGGCACAAAAATAGAGGGTAGATCTGTCATAGAATGGGTGCCCCAATTTAATATTTGTATTTTAAAGATATCTTCTGATAAGTATATCTAATATAAATAATATTAAGTAGTTAATAAGTGCAAGGAATATAGACCTGAATTAAGTGTACCTAATTCATCGTTCTACATAAATATGTATGATAATTCACTTTAATATAAAAAACTTTCCTATTCTTCTTCTTCCATCCTTTTTTATTCTTTACTCTTTCTATTTTTTTTTTTTTTACTAAGGGTATTAAAGAGTTTATTATGAGTTCGCGACTTTCACTAATCGAATCCAACAAAGTAAACGGTAACTCAATTCTATAATAAAAAATAAAAGTGAGGGTTCTTTACACTCCTTTCTATAATATATCATATGGTCTTCTTAACGTATTAATTATAAGATATAAGATTCAAATATGATATATTATTAATAAGATAATTTAAGATATATTTATATTATTGTCTCTATTAAAATGAAATTAATACGTTAAGAAGACCAAATAAAATTCTTTTTTTATTAATGTCTTCCCTTCCCCCAATTCCTCGGAAGGAGAAACTTACTCTTTTATCTTTTTTATCCTATTGATTTATAAAGGATTCATGATTAGTAATCAGGAATAGGGATAAGATAAAAATATAGAATAATCGATCTGGAGGAAAAAATAATAATTATCCGAAACTTCCGGCTCTTACTACAAGTGGAACTTATGTCACCAAAGAAAACACCACTCTTCTTAACTTTAACTTAAGTTTTTTTTTACGATGAACTAAATACTCATTCACTACAAATAATTGAATTGAATCGAGTGCTATACTTTAATATATTGAATTTTTATTCAGAGGAAAGAAACCGTGGAGCTGAAATAACTCACTCAGAACACCCCTTAAAGGATTACGTGGTACGATTGGGTCGAATAAGCCCTTATGGAATGAATACTCAGCCGCTTGTGAACCATCGGGTACTGTTTTATTCAATGTTTGTTCAATTACTCTTTTACCCGCAAATGCAATGTAGGCATTTGGTTCAGCAATAATGACATCTCCCAACATACCAAAACTGGCTGTTACTCCACCAGTTGTAGGAGATGTAAGGATTGATATATAGAATAACTTTTTATTTGATTGATAATCATATAAAGCAGAAGATATTTTAGCCATTTGCATCAAGCTCAAACTTCCTTCTTGCATGCGTGCTCCCCCAGAAGCACACACAATAATGACAGGTAAAGATCGATTAATAGCATACTCGATCAAACGGGTGATTTTCTCGCCGACTACGGATCCCATACTACCTCCCATAAACTGAAAATCCATAACCCCAACTGCTATTGGAATACCATTTAGTTGACCTATGCCTGTTTGAACAGCTTCAGTTAAACCTGTTTTTCTTTGATAAGAATCAATACGATCTTTATAAGGTTCTTCCTCTGAATGAAATTCAATAGGGTCCATAGAGACCATCTCTTCATCCATAGGATCCCAAGTGCCCGAATCAATCAAAAGTTCGATTCTATCTGAACTACTCATTTTCAAATGATATCCACACTGTTCACAAATATTCATTTTTGACTTAAAAAATTTTTTATAATTTAATCCATAACAATTTTCGCATTGAACCCATAAATGTTTGTATCTTTGATTCATATCGAAATCATTAGACTCTTCTCTTATATTGGGATCGCTGTCATTATTACTAGTTTTTATACTCGAATTCCCACTTTCACTACTTTCAGTATAAATGAAACTATAATTATAATTATAACTGTTACTGTAATAATCGGTATAACCTGAAATAGAACTATTAATACTAACTTCAAAATGAATATAACTATTAATGCAACTATTAATGTGATTATTCCAACTAGATTGAGTATCATACATGTAATGATAATAGTAGTTCTTGGACCCACTATTCAAATAACTAGAAAAAAAACTTTCTAGTTCACTCATAAACATAAAAGAACTATCATTGTCAATCTCAAAAATCTGATTTTCAATATCAAAATAGACAGAATAATTGTCACCATTACTATCTCTAACTAAAAAGGTGTCATCAGAAACCAAACTCCAAATATTCCCGATATCAAATAAATAATCAACATTACTGAAAGCATAATTGTCACTATTACTCCAACTAGGAGTGTTTTTCCCCTTATCATTTATAATGGGTTCTTCACTTCCACTGGTATTTCCAATAACATCAGAATTATCCATTGATTTACTTAGCCCACATCTATGTTCTAACTTTTTGTTAAACAACATCGAATTGAACCACCATTTTTCCATAGAGTCTTATCACCCCCTATTTGACGAGAATACAATAGATGAATAGTCATTCGATGAATAATCATT